TTTTGACCCTTATCAAATGATACCAAAATATTGTAATGTAATCTCAATAAATAAAAATTTCGCGGGCGAATATTGACTCTTTGCTGTTTTATTCCTAGGTCAATCCATGACTTCTCGGAATAAAGAAATTTTTTCTCAGTTCGTTCCGCCATCCCACCCAATGAATTATTCGGATTCGTTTTCATTTTCAGTAGAATCCTATGCAGTCACAGGTTTCGTCGTTCCCATAGCTTCTCCATTAATGGTTAGGCCTGAACTCTGCAATGGAGCTCCCAATAAAATTCTTTCTCGAGTCAATCTCCTTAGTTTTTATTAACCCGAGGCTCTTTATTATTCATATCACTTTATTATTTTATTATTTTTTTTTTTATTATTATTTATATTTATATTCATTCAGTATTGATGCTTTGTCACATTGCCCTTTATCAGGTAATTCATAGACCATACATATTGGAATCATATATCATTGATATTTTTGTTTTCTCTTTCTATCATCCTTCCATTTATCTACATCCCTTTATTTTTGCTTCACAACCCATAATCAGATTTTTTTATGGGAAAGATTTCAGTTGCTGCAACTATATGATTGATCCATTCATCTCATATCATATAGTGACTGACTGTTTCTTGGGATCTCGACAATACGAAGCAAGAAGTTGGTTATTCATTTTTATTATTTATTTTTTAATTTATTTAATTTATAATTTATATTATATATATATTTTATATTATTTATTATTTATATTATTTATTATTTTATATTTATATTATTTTTTTTCTTTTTTTTATATTATTTATTATATTATTTATATTATATTATTTATATTATTTTATTTATATATTTATTTAATTTATTTATATATATATATAATTTGTTTATATATTTAATATATATATATATTTAGTCATATATGTTTAGTTATATTTATATTTATATATAATTTATATATATATATATATTTAGTTATATATGTTATGTGGTTTAGTTATTTTATATATATATGTAGCTTAGTTATATATGTAGCTTAGTTATTTTATAACTAGTTATTTTATAGTTATTTAGTATTATTATTATATAGTATTATATTTTTATAGTTATTTAGTATTAATTTGATAGTTATTTTTATAGTTATTTAGTATTAAGTAGTATTAAGATTAAGTTAAGTTCAAGTAGGGCAAGCGGGGGTCAGCCTATTTTTTTTGAATCCCAACTCGAAACTCTAAAGAAAAATTAACGAGTCACACACTAAGCATAGCAATTCTAAGAAATGGTCAATCGAATTTTTATTCAACCTTATAGAATTTAGAATTAGAATTGCTTATTTTTGGTTGATTTAACGGAAAAAGAAAAAGAATAAAACAGTTTGTGATTTTTTGTTCTATTACTGATACTGAACAGAATGACAAGACAAATAAGGGTCTATTAATCTTCGTCCACAAATATCCAAATTTTTATGCCCAATACTCCATAGATAGTTCGAATTGTATAGGAACAATGATCAATTTTAGCGCGAATTGTTTGTAGGGGAACTCTGCCCTCTCTGGTCCATTCGACACGTGCAATTTCTTTTCCGTCGATCCGTCCTGCAATTTGTACTTGAATTCCTTTTGTATCCGTTTGTTCAGCTAATTCAATAGTTTTTTTCATTGCCTTTCGAAATGAAACTCTATTTTTTAATTGTAAAGCTATATATTCTGCAAGAATATTAGGTTGTCCATAAGGTTTTTCAACTCTTGTGATAGCAATGTTGAGTCTCTGGTTCACAGAATGAAATTCTTTTTGTACATTCATCTGTAATTCTTCGATTCCTCGCGTTTGGCCCTCTATTAATCGATTTGGAAATCCAATATGGATTATGACCTGGATCAAATCGATTCTTTTTTGAATTCCTATACGTGCGATTCCTTCGAAACCTGAGGATATTCTCCTATTTTTTTGTACATAGTTTTTGATACAATTCCGTATTTTTTCATCTTCCTGTAGACCTACGGAATAATTTTTTGGTTGTGCAAACCAAAAGGAATGATGACGTTGGGTTGTACCAAGTCTGAAACCAAGTGGATTTATTTTTTGTCCCATATTTTCCTATTATATTTTCTTTCCATCCATATATTTTATTTTACTATGATGAATCTAAATCTTAGATTGATCTAAGATAAGAATAATTTAGATTTATCCTTTAATACAATTGTTATATGACAAGTGGGTCTTTTTATCGGATAACTACGTCCTCGAGCTCGAGGTCTTAATTTTTTGACAATAGTACTCCTATTAACTTTGGCTTCACTAATGAATGAATCAGCTTCGTTCAAACCCATATTATGACTAGCATTTGCTGCTGCAGAATAAACCAATTTTAAAATGGGATAAGATGCTCGATAAGGCATGAGTTCCAGTATCATAAGTGTTTCCTCATAGGAACGTCCGCGAATCTGATCAATTACTCTTCGCGCTTTGAAAACAGACATACTACATATATGTTGAGCTAAAATTTGGACT